TATGGATTAGTTCGAATCAATATGGAATTATTTCCTCATGCTCATTCTCTATTTTCTCCTTGGTTAATAATAGTGGGCGCAGTACAAATAATCTATGCAGCTTCAACATCTCTTGGTCAACGAAATTTAAAAAAAAGAATAGCCTATTCCTCTGTATCTCATATGGGTTTTATAATTATAGGAATTGGTTCTATCACAGATATGGGACTCAACGGAGCCCTTTTACAAATAATCTCTCATGGATTTATCGGTGCTGCGCTTTTTTTCTTGGCTGGAACAACTTATGATAGAATACGTCTTCTTTATCTTGACGAAATGGGTGGAATAGCTATCCCAATGCCAAAAATGTTCACGATATTCAGTAGCTTTTCGATGGCCTCCCTCGCATTACCAGGTATGAGTGGTTTTGTTGCCGAATTAATAGTCTTTTTTGGACTAATTACTAGTCCAAAATTTCTTTTAATGACAAAAATCCTAATTACTTTTGTAATGGCAATTGGAATTATATTAACCCCTATTTATTTATTATCTATGTTACGCCAGATGTTCTATGGATACAAGATATTTAATGGTAATGGCCCAAACTTTTATTTTTTTGATTCTGGGCCGCGAGAGTTATTTCTTTCGATCTCCTTTTTTTTACCCGTACTAGGTATTGGTATGTACCCCGATTTCGTTCTTTCACTATCAGTTGAAAAGGTTGAAGTTATCCTATCTAATTCTTTTTTTAGATAGTTTTTTTATAAATAAAAAAATGAAAAAAATCTTATCATTTATAAAAAGGTTCGTTGTACAATGACAAAAAGAACGCTTTTTATTCTCTTGTGTTAAGTAAAAAAACTTTGTGTGAACTAGGGAGAGACCCGTTACTTTGATTCGCGAGGCTCTCCCTAGTTCACACAAAGTTTGATATGCGTTATATGCTTTTCTATTCCTATTGGTAAGAACTCCTTTTTGAATTTAATTAGATGTTAATGTAAATGAACCATAACTATGTAATCCTATTCCTAATAGATTTACTCCAAAATAGCATATCCAAATTATAAGAAATCCAATAAACGCTACAATTGCTGAATTTGTACCCTTCAATTTTAGATTTGTTTGAGTATGTAAATAAATTGCAAATAAGATCCAAGTAATAAAAGCCCAAGTTTCTTTTGGGTCCCAACTCCAATAGGACCCCCATGCTTCATTAGCCCATACTGCTCCAGAAAGAATTCCTATCGTTAAAAAGAGAAATCCTAGACTAATAACCCGATAACTCCAATAATCCAATTGTTGAATCAATTGCGACTTATAATAATTCCTTGGAGAAAAAAAAGAAGTTTTTTTTAAAATATTTTTTTCTTCATTCATGTATTCGACTTTATCAAGGAAAAATGACTTATTTAAATTTAATAAATGATTACTCGTAGAAAAAAATTTTCTATTTTTTCGAACTGTAATGACTAGAAGTGATACTGATAATAATGATCCACATAAAAGGGCCACATATCCCAATATCATCATACTTACGTGCATTATTAACCACTCGGATTGAAGAGCAGGTACTAATATAGTGGATTCGTGTATTTCAGTTAAAAGGCCTGAGGTAGCAAAGCCCTGGGAAAAAATAGCACTTGGACCTATTATTGTGCTTAGAATATTTTGATTTTTTTTGAAATACGGAACTATATAAATAAAGGAAAAACTCCATGAAAGAAAGATTAACGATTCATTTAAATCACTTAGTGGAAAATGTTTCGAATAAATCCAACGAGAAATTAATAATCCTGTTATACACAAAAAAGTCGTTATCATGCCCTTTTCGGATGAATCATATAGTTTTACGATTTCATCGACAAAAAAGGTTATCAAATGAATTGTAATTAGAATTGAAACAGTCGAAAAAGAAATATGAGTTAATATATGCTCTAAAGTTGAAAATATCATAAAAAGAGTTCCTTAATTATAAAATCGAAATCGGCAATTGAATTCATTATTCATTATAGGATCTATTTTCTTTTTTTAGGAAATGACATGCCGCCACTCGGACTCGAACCGAGATGCTCTAGCACTGCTTCCTAAGAGCAGCGTGTCTACCAATTTCACCATAGCGGCTTGTCTTGACCTCATAATAGCCTATAAATAAGCAATCGTCTAGATTTAAGAATTCAATTGGGTGCAATATTTTCAGGAAAGATTCAAATCAATAAATAAAATCTGTTCAAATATGTCCTTGAACGTTCATTATTTTAGTTTAGGGTTTTAGTTTTATTGTGTATTTGAGAATCTTCTTTACTTGAATTCTTGTAAAACCAAAAAGTCTTACTATCAATTAAGGGATAGAACCTTTCCTCTAAAAAACATTTTTTAAATTAAATGTTTTTGATTTATTTAATTTTAAAAAGTACAACCAAAAAATAAGTTTTATCAATGAACAAAAAACCTATTTTAGATTATTCAAAATTCACACATATTTATCCATAAAATTTACACTAAGTGTTTTTGCGTGAATTGATGGCCAGAGATATATGGGCTCTATTCTATATAAGAATTTACAGAAAATCCAAAAGAAAAGTAAGAAAGTTGTGCAAAAAAAAATCTTTTATAGTACAAATAAGTTGCTGGGGGAAATAAGACTCCTATTCTGGAAAGAAAATATATTAAAAAGAAAGTGAGTATCTTGTGTTTTTTTGTTAAAAAAAAAGACTTTGTTTAAATTCGGTTTAAAGTAAAAGTAAAACAGAAGAATTCCATTTCCTATGAATTAATTCAACAGGAAATGGAATTTGAGAATTGTCTTTTTGAAACGGAAGAATTTAATTTTTAAGTCAGGTCAATTTAGATTTTTATAAGGTGTTCTGTTTTATTTCTTAATAACTTATTTTTTTATTTTATTTGTTTGTCGCACAAAAAAACTTTTTGAAATCCCGGTAGAAAGAGATTTCCCTAAAGAAAACGCTTTTAACGCTGACCAATAGCCTTTCCTTTTCCAAAAATTTTTACGAATACGCTTTTTTGATGCAGAAGTACGTTTTTTTGGAACTGCCATTTAAATAAAAATTAAGAGATTACTCATTGGTATAGCTGGATGTGAAAGACATCTATTGTTTAAAAAAATCTGCGCTTTTCTAGATAATTTTTTTTCTAAAATTCTAAAAGAATGGAATATGAACGATATGGTAAAATCGCATAAAATTTTTCTAAAAAATAAAAAACAAGAAGAATATTTTTAGTAACTTGTCAAAATTTGACTTGCATTTTCAAATTCGAAGGAGACTCATAATTAATCTTTGTCTTTTATATGATTTGACCAATTGTAACTTCTTGATTTGAATATTTGAAATATTTAGAAGAAATTCAGAAAGAGAAAGAATAAGTAAAAAGAAAGAAAAATGAAAAATTTTTCTTTTTTATATTTAAGTTAGGTTAAGCTTAGTGCATATTTTCATTTTTTTATTGACTCCTTTCAAAAGAAGTAAGGTCCGATAAATCGGAAAAATTTAATTAGGAATTTCAATTTTTTTATGCAACAGACATATCAATATGGGTGGATTTTACCTTTTGTTCCACTTCCAATTCCTATGTTAATAGGAGTGGGACTTCTTCTTTTTCCGACAGCAACGAAAAATCTTCGTCGTATGTGGGCTTTTCCAAGTATCTTATTGTTAAGTATAGTCATGATTTTTTCAATTAATCTGTCTATTCAGCAAATAAATAGCAGTTCTATCCACCAATATGTATGGTCTTGGACACTCGATAATGATTTTTCTTTAGAATTTGGCTGCTTGATCGATCCACTTACTTCTATTATGTCAATGTTAATCACTACTGTTGGAATCATGGTTCTTATTTATAGTGATAATTATATGGCTCACGATCAAGGATACTTGAGATTTTTTGCTTATATGAGTTTTTTCAGTACTTCCATGTTGGGATTAGTTACTAGTTCAAATTTGATACAAATTTATTTTTTTTGGGAATTAGTTGGAATGTGTTCCTATCTATTAATAGGGTTTTGGTTTACGCGACCTCCTGCAGCAAATGCTTGTCAAAAAGCATTTGTAACTAATCGGGTAGGGGATTTTGGTTTATTATTAGGAATTTTAGGGTTTTATTGTATAACAGGTAGTTTTGAATTTCAGGATTTATTCGAAATACTCAATAACTTGATTTATAATAATGAAGTCAACTTTTCCTTTGTTATTTTGTGTGCTGCTTTATTATTTACCGGTGCAGTTGCTAAATCTGCACAATTTCCCCTTCATGTGTGGTTACCCGATGCTATGGAGGGACCCACTCCTATTTCGGCTCTTATACACGCTGCTACTATGGTAGCAGCGGGGATCTTTCTTGTAGCTCGCCTTCTCCCTCTTTTCATGGTTATACCCTATATAATGAATTTAATCTCGTTGATAGGCATAATCACATTATTATTAGGAGCTACTTTAGCTCTTGCTCAAAAAGACATTAAAAGGGGTTTAGCCTATTCGACAATGTCTCAATTGGGTTATATGATGTTAGCTCTAGGAATGGGGTCTTATCGAAGTGCTTTATTTCATTTGATTACTCATGCTTATTCCAAAGCATTATTATTTTTAGGGTCTGGGTCCATTATTCATTCAATGGAAACTGTTGTTGGCTATTCTCCGGATAAAAGTCAGAATATGGTTTTTATGGGTGGTTTAACAAAACATGTACCGATTACTAAAACCTCTTTTTTATTAGGTACACTTTCTCTTTGTGGTATTCCGCCTCTTGCTTGTTTTTGGTCAAAAGATGAAATTCTTAATGATAGTTGGTTGTATTCGCCAATTTTCGCAATAATAGCTTGGGCTACCGCAGGATTAACCGCATTTTATATGTTTCGCATCTATTTACTTACGTTTGAAGGTCATTTAAATGTTCATTTTCAAAATTATAGTGGCAATCAAAATACTTCTTTCTATTCCATATCTCTATGGGGTAAGGGGTCTTCAAAAGGAATTAACAAGAATTTTAGTTTATTAAGAATGAAT